AATAAGAACAGCACCCACATTCAAACCCCCTTTTTTACCATTAGCAAGAACTTGTTTCAGTTGCATATCATAAGGAATTTGAACAACTGCTTCAAATACAGTATCAGGAAGCACAGCTTGCGGAACTTCAATATCCACGGGCTTATTAGCTAAATGGCAATTAGCACATACAATTCGTCCAGTTGCTTCTCGTGGGTTTTCATAACCCTGCTGCGCAAAAATGGGATATGCATTTGAAATGGATGCTCGAGTTATTACATATATCATGATCGATACAGAAATGGATCGAGTCATCTGTTCCTTTACCCAAGAAAAAGTATTTCTATTTTGCATGTCCAATCATGGATCTCGGAATTTCTACAATAAATTAGATAGGGAACTAGTAAAGTTCCCTATGCACGAGTCTGTCATTGTACTGGAATAGTTGTACTGTAATATAGGACGAATACCTTGAACTGGTAGAAATAAAATATAAAGAATTAAGTAAGATTCAAAATGGTTTCTTTATAAAGGAAGAAAGATTCTGATTTATTTGATTGATATCAGGAGATCAAATGAGTTCTTCATTCATTCATTGAATGATAAATGACTACAAGCGAAGGAGATACACGATTTAAATAATGGAAAATCCAATATTTCACAATTGTATCTAGAATAACTGGAAAGGTGGAAACAAGACCAGATATAATTTGATCGTTATGAGCCAATCCAAAATCGTTGTAGAACGAACCAATTATTAGTTCCCAACCATGAGTCGAGTGAAATCCAATCCATAAATCAGTAACTAAAAGAATCGAAAAAGCTTTTATTGTGTCACTTAAGTTATAGAGGAATTCCTGAACCCAAGAATTAAGAATGACAAGTTCCTCATTACCCAAAATAAAATAACCACTTAGAATAGCGAAAGAGATTATATTTGTCGAGAAATGCAAAATGATATGGAGATGGTATTCATTGTGTGTTTTGACCAATTGTATCGTTTCCTTGTGTATTCCTATACGAAGTTTTTGTATATGTGTCTCCGGGTACTCCTTTATCATTTCGTCCAACAGAAAGAGTTCTTCTAATTCTATGAATCTTTCTAGAACGTTTTTCTCTTGAATGATATTCAAGAGAGTTTTGGATTGCCCGGTATTCCACCAATTTGTAACCCAAAGTTCCAGACATTTATTAAATGGGAGAGAGACCCACCAGGGCAAAAATACTATAGATACAAGATATGGGAAAGAAGGCAATGCTTTCTTTTTTTTCATTTTTTATCTGTGAATTGAATCGTTAATGAACCTGCTTCATTCGTTGACTCTATATGATATTTCTCTGAAGCACGAGTTCTATAACAAGGTATTGAACCTATGGGTCTATTCATTCCAATTTTTGTGTCAAAATTGAGTTTAGTTCTTGGATCTAGAAGGAATATAGAAATGGGATAAGGGTTCGCCCTTTTCGGATAAAAATGCAAAATCAATATTATTCCTAGATATCTCAATTGGGCAAATTCGAATGGGCAAATTCGAAGCAATTTCATCTTCATTTGTTCCTTTCTATGAATACTCGAAAACTAAAATAACGAATCGGATTTAGAAATGAAAACCCCCCTCAGTTAATTATTTCGAAATGTTTCACCGCCTAGCCACAACCAAGGAAAAAAGGTATCATCAAAATTTTGGGCCTAAAAAGATGAGATGAATTCCGTATTACGAAATAAATCTTGGATATATTTGATGAATCCTTACTTATTATATTAGCCTTAGATTAGTCTTTTTTCTAGTAGAAATTTTCTAGTAGAAAAGAATTGAGTTGGGATCCATACGCATACGAAATACTTTTGGTATACAAATGGTATACAAAAATTTCTTCTTTTCTTAATTTTCTTCTTTATTATAGTATAGTTTATTATAGTTATTCCATATACGCCCTCCTGCTTTTTTGGTTTATTCTATGGGAGTCGCCACGACAAAGGAAGGAGGAAATAGAATAATCTAACATGTTTTGTTCAAATGAACATTCCAAAAAGACTTCAATTGTATTAAAAAAGGAATTAGCAAGTTCCTTCCCCCATGCCGAGAAAACATTTATTCTTTATTGTGTTCAATTCATTTCAAAATACTTCAATTGGTACGCCCAAGAAATAGGCCAATTCGGCAGCTTTTTGTTCAATTTCTCGTGGAGTAAAATTCTCATCAGTACGAGTCAAGGGAATGGCCCCTTGACCTCTGATTTCCATATAAAGGACACGACGAGGATAAAGACCCTCTTTAACCTCAATTCTGATTGATTGGATATCTCTCATAAGGAAGCGAAGGAAGATGCGACGATTTATTCCAGGAAATCCCCAACGAAAAATGCACACAATTCCTTCTTTTCTATCGAATTGGTCATAACCACTACCTACATTCCACAAAATTGTGCACCACAAATAGGAGCTAACGAACAGACCTGCGATCCCATAAAAAGACATCACGATTCCTTGTGGAAAAAAAAGAATTTGCTGAGATGGAAATATGGATATCAGATTCCTACCAAGATAACTGGAAGTTCCAACCGCTAAGAATCCTAGTGAACCTAAAAAAAGGATACAGGCCCAGCAAAAATTACTTGTTTTTCGAGACCCCCTTATAAGTTCTATCCATATATGTTCTGATCGCCAATTCATACTATACTAGATCCAGTTGCATTCGATTGGAATTGAGAGAATAACCCAAATTTGACTTTACCTTTCTTGATCCCGAAGTAACTTTCATCAACTAGCACTATTCTGATGTGGAGTAATTGGTTAGATACATTGACTTTCTATTAAAAATATTTACTGATCCATTTTTAACCAGCTATATATATATATACATGCATTTATGCAGATAGCATGTATCCACATACATAACAGTTCTTTCATTTGTGTGTGGAAAGAGCCACATATCGTACCATATTGCACTAAAAAAATATCTGTATTATGATACAGTGTTGAAATAAATTGATAGGATTTGGTCCCATTGGATCTAGACAATCTTATTTTTTTGGACATGAAGAGATAAAGAAGCCATTGCAATTGCCGGAAATACTAGGCCCACTAAAGGCACAAAAATAGAGGGTAAGTTGAGATCTGTCATAGAATGGGTGCCTCGATTTAATATTTGTATCTATATATTTGTATCTATATATTTGTATCTATTAGAAAGATATCTTATGATATGATAAGTATATCTATTATAAGTAATATTAGGTAATATTGACTATTGTATTTTATATAATATTATACTACTAAGTATATATAAACAATTAAGTATATATAAATATAAAATTTCGAAATAATATATTTATATTAAAATAGAAATTTAAAATATAAAAAAAATATTAAATTTTAAGAAAAAAAAGGATAGATAATAAGTGCAAAAATGTAGAACTAAATTAAGTGTACCTATTCATCTTTCTACACGAATATAAATAGGGTAATCTTCTTTTACAAATTTTTTTATTCTTCTTCTCCCATCCTTATGTTCTTTCTATCTTTCTTTCTAATCTAATAAGGAGTTTTCTTATGAAAATGAAGTTCATTATGAATTCGCGACTCTAAATAATAGGATCCAACAAACAGGGATTCATAGTAAAAATGCGATAGATGTAGAAATTATTTTATTTCATTTCCATATTTGATATTTCTTTTTATTTTGATATTTTTTTTTCCAAAAATTCGAATTCCTCGGAAAGAGAAATTCACTTTTTTATTTTATCCTGTTGATAGAGGTTCATAATACCTAATCATGAATAGGGGTAAGAAAAAAAATTATCCGAAACTTCTGACTCTTACTAGAAAGTGTAACTTATATCACCAAAGAACATTTTTCTTAGTTTTTTTTATTATGATGAACTAAATACTTGTTCACTACAAATAAAATAACTGAATCTAGTGCTATACTTTAATTTTTTGAATTTTGATTCAAGGGAAAGAAACCATGGAGCTGAAATAACTCACTTAGAACACCTTTTAAAGGATTACGTGGTACGATTGGGTCAAATAAGCCTTTATGGAATAAATAGTCAGCCGCTTGTGAACCATCGGGTACTGTCCTATTCAATGTTTGTTCAATTACTCTTTTACCCGCAAATGCAATGTACGCATTAGGTTCAGCAATAATGATATCTCCCAACATACCAAAACTGGCTGTTACTCCACCGGTTGTAGGAGATGTAAGGACTGGTACATAGAATAACTTTTTAGTGGATTGGTAATCATATGAAGCAGAAGATATTTTAGCCATTTGCATCAAGCTCAAACTTCCTTCTTGCATGCGTGCTCCTCCAGAAGCACACACAATAATGACAGGTAGAGATCGATTAGTAGCATACTCAATCAAACGAGTGATTTTCTCACCTACTACAGATCCCATACTACCTCCCATGAACTTAAAATCCATAACCCCAATTGCTGCGGGAATACCGTTTAGTTGACCTATGCCTGTTTGAACAGCTTCAGTTAAACCTGTCTTTCTTTGATAAGAATCGATACGATCTTTATAAGGTTCCTCTTCTGAATGAAATTGAATGGGGTCCATAGAAACCATATCTTCATCCATAGGATCCCAAGTGCCCGAATCAATCGAAAGTTCGATTCTATCTGAACTACTCATTTTCAAATAATATCCACACTGTTCACAAATATTCATTTTTGACCTAAGAAGTTTTTTATAATTTAATCCATAACAATTTTCGCATTGAACCCATAAATGTCTGTATTTTTTATTTATATCGAAATCATTAGATCTTCCTCTTATATTGAAATCACTGCCATTATTACGAGTTCTTATACTAAAACTTCCACTTTCACTACCACTTACATTTTCAGTACAAATGAAACTATAAATGTAACTGTCACTGTAATTGTCAGTACCACCTGAAATGGAACTATTAATACTGACTTCAAAACGAAGATAACTATTAATGCAACTATTAATGTGATTAGTCCAACTAGATTGAGTATCATACATGTAATGATAATAGTAGTGATT